GATACAGAGCCAATTCCAATAGACTTATTGAACGTTCCCATTGGCGTGCATCCAGCAGGAATTGAACCTACGAATTTGCCAATTATGAGTTGGGCGCTTTAACCATTCAGCCATGGATGCTTAACAGGGATCATCGTACATCGTGAATAACCAAATTCCAATTGAAATGAAATCTTTAGGAGGAATCAATGAAAGAGGAATCAATGAAACGACATCAATTCAAACCCTGGATCTTCGAATTGAGAGAGATATTGAGAGAAATCAAGAATTCTCACTATTTCTTAGATTCATGGATCAAATTCGATTCAGTGGGATCTTTCACTCCCATTTTTTTCCACCAAGAACGTTTTATGAAACTCTTTGACCCCCGAATTTTAAGTATCCTACTTTCCCGCGATTCACAGGGTTCAATAAGCAATCCATATTTCACGATCAAAGGTGTAGTACTGCTTGTAGTAGCGGTCCTTATATCTCGTATTAACAATCGAAAGATGGTCGAAAGAAAAAATCTCTATTTGATGGGGCTTCTTCCTATACCTATGAATTCCATTGGACCCAGAAATGAGACATTGGAAGAATCTTTTTGGTCTTCCAATATCAATAGGTTGATTGTTTCGCTCCTGCATCTTCCAAAGGGGAAAAAGATTTCTGAGAGTTGTTTCATGGATCCGCAAGAGAGTACTTGGGTTCTCCCAATAAATAAAAGAAATCAAAAGTGTATCATGCCTGAATCTAACCGGGGTTCGCGGTGGTGGAGGAACCGGGTCGGAAAAAAGAGGGATTCTAGTTGTAAGATATCTAATGAAACCGTAGCTGGAATTGAGATCTCATTCAAAGAGAAAGATAGCAAATATATGGAGTTTCTTTTTTTATCTTATACGGATGATCCGATCCGCAAGGACCATGATTGGGAATTGTTGGATCGTCTTTCTCCGAGGAAGAAGCGAAACATAATCAACTTGAATTCGGGACAGCTATTCGAAATCTTAGGGAAACATTTGATTTCTTATCTCATGTCTGCTTTTTGTGAAAAAAGACCAACGGAAGGGGAGGGTTTCCTCAAACAACAAGGAGCTGAGGCAACTATTCAATCAAATGATATTGAGCATGTTTCCCATCTCTTCTCGAGAAACAAGTGGGGTATTTCTTTGCAAAATTGTGCTCAATTTCATATGTGGCAATTCCGCCAAGATCTCTTCGTTAGCTGGGGGAAGAATCAGCACGAATCGGATTTTTTGAGGAACGTATCGAGAGAGAATTGGATTTGGTTAGACAATGTGTGGTTGGTAAACAAGGATCCGTTTTTTAGCAAGGTACGGAATGTATCGTCAAATATTCAATATGATTCCACAAGATCCATTTTCGTTCAAGTAACGGATTCTAGCCAATTGAAAGGATCTTCTGATCAATCCAGAGATCATTTCGATTCCATTAGAAATGAGGATTCAGAATATCACAAATTGATCGATCAAACAGAGATTCAGCAACTAAAAGAAGGATCGATTCTTTGGGATCCTTCCTTTCTTCAAACGGAACGAACAGAAATAGAATCAGATCGATTCCCGAAATGCCTTTTTGGATCTTCCTCAATGTCTCGGCTATTCACGGAAGGTGAGAAGCAGATGAATAATCATCCGCTTCCGGAAGAAACCGAAGAATTTCTTGGGAATCCCACAAGATCAATTCGTTCTTTTTTCTCTGACAAATGGTCAGAACTTCATCTGGGTTCGAATCCTACTGAGGGGTCCACTAGAGATCATCAATTTTTGAAGAAAAAACAAGATGTTTCTTTTGTCCCTTTCAGGCGATCGGAAAATAAAGAAATGGTTGATATATTCAAGATAATTACGTATTTACAAAATACCGTCTCAATTCATCCTATTTCATCAGATCGGGGATGTGATATGGTTCCGAAGGATGAACCAGATATAGAGAGTTCCAATAAGATTTCATTCTTGAACAAAAATCCATTTTTGGGTTTCTTTCATCTATTCCATGACCGGAACAAAGGGGGATACACGTTACGCCACGATTTTGAATCAGAAGAGAGATTTCAAGAAATGGCAGATCTATTCACTCTATCAATAACCGAGCCGGATCTGGTGTATCATAGGGGATTCGCCTTTTCTATTGATTCCTACGGATTGGATCAAAAAAAATTCTTGAATGGGGTATTCAACTCCAGAGATGAATCGAAAAAGAAATCTTTATTGGTTCTACCCCCTCTTTTTTATGAAGAGAATGAATCCTTTTATCGAAGGATCAGAAAAAAATTGGTCCGGATCCACTGCGGGAATGATTTGGAAGATCCAAAACTAAAAATAGTGCTATTTGCTAGCAACAACATAATGGAGGCAGTCAATCAATATGGATTGATCCGAAATCTGATTCAAATCCAATATAGCACCTGTGGATACATAAGAAATGTATCGAATCGATTCTTTTTAATGAATAGATCCTTCGAATATGGAATTCCAAGGGATCGAATAGGAAATGATAC